ACCATTGATTCCACTATTATTAGTGAGCAATAATGGAACAATTCCGTCATAGAGATAGGGGACATAATTCACATGGATATAGTAAGTCTCGCTTGGGCTGCTTTAATGGTAGTCTTTACATTTTCCCTTTCACTTGTAGTATGGGGAAGAAGTGGACTCTAGAGTTACTACTAATAAAGTTGAGGAATCAAACTGTATCAATTATTTTATAGATCGTTTTGCAACGCGTTTTGAACTTTTTCAAATAAAAATATCTTCATTTCCAAATTCCATTGGATTCTAGTAGAGTAATGTATGATATGACTAATACTCTTTCAATCAAAGAGATATTTCAATGATTCCCATGTTTGTATTTCGAAAGGAAAGGGATACAGATGATAAGAAATTCATTCCAACCTAATTCTTCTGAAATTTTCTAACGGGCTTTTACCAGAATTATAGATGGATACTGAGGAAGACCCGACCCCTTTTTTATTTTTTGATTTGATTTTTTTCTTTCCCTCTTTACTGTTCAAAGAGGAAGTCGTTTTGGTAAATGTATACCCACTTTCTATGAGAAAGAAAACAATATAGACATAGCATAGTGGTTGGCTAACAAGATACTAGGCATAATAAGATCTTGACTTGGGCGAGTCACATATTTATTGCGCACTTACCGCTTGTTTTATTAGATTTTTGTAATTTTTGATACTTTATCAACCCATTTCATATCATGGTTCAAGCGTTAAAATCGGCGAGGTTTACTATTTATTTTATTTCTTTTCGAAATCTGAAGAAGTGCCCATAGAACTCCTGTCAATGGCTCAATCAATTATTTCTTCGAAATGCTAAAAAAACAGATTACTACGTGTTTTTCTTAAGATATGCCCATAATGCTTTTTCTTGATTCTTTCGATAGATCCCGAAATTCATATTGGATGGAAATAATAAAAAATCTAGGAATTAGAACTCTAAGAGTAAGACGATTATTTCAGAGTGATCAGAACAAATAGATGTATCAAAGAAATCGAATTTGATGCTATGTCCATTCCATATATGAAATTTATATCTACATATATGAAGATAATATTGGAGATTGATCTATATTAAGCCTTTCTCTTTATTGTAAAGTACAACTTTACAACTTTATACACTACAATAACACTAATAGATAGTATGGTAGAAAGAAAGATTTCATCTCTTTCTTTCTTACCATACTATCGGATCTCATAGAGCCGATTATAGTCCGCTCATTTCATTTAAGACGCGAAATTGGAATCCCTTTCGTTTTATTTCTTCAATCATTGATAAGAACTCAGAAATCAAGTTTCATTCAAATTAATTAATCATTTTGACTAACTGTTTTTACGTAAATGATAAGTAGAAAAGCAGTAGGAACTAGAATGAACAGTGCAGTAGCAATAAATGCAAGAATATTTACTTCCATAATCTCATCTTTTTTTTACTTCACAATAACTCGGGATTTAATCCCATAGAGATAATAAATCTTTCGCCTGTAAATTCAATGAATGAATTACTTCTCGATGATCTTGAATCGGATCAATATCATGAATAACAATATCTGCGCTATCAAATGAATTCGTCGTCGAGAATTGAATAGTATAACATAGGAAGATCTTTTATCCATACCGAATCCAAAATGGGATTCCTGAACCAATCAAAAATTCCTTGATTTATTATTATTTTTTCTTCTTTCTTTTCTATAACCTACCTTAGGTTTTCCTTGTACAATCATCTGATGAAGTATCATGTGACCACCCTTTCATTTCCATTAGTCACAAACCCAAACAAACAATAGAAGCGAAATGGAAAAAGAAAGGAGTTAAGTTCTAAGCTCTGTTTTTTTTTTAATAATCTAATTTTCTTGGAAGACAAAGAAATGTGATAAAGATGATTCCCGGTATAAAAGATCTAATATTCCATCAAATTCACTATTTTTTTTAGGCTTTGTTCTTTCTTCGATGGGACCCCTAAAAAAATAGAAAAATAGGAAGGAAAAAAAAAAAAAAAAAAGGATCTCCTCTTGGGAATGAAATTCTGCTCCCTGTCCTCCCTTTCACAGAAAAGGGAGAGATGAATTGATGTATTTATTGGATCCTTCGGGACTGACGGGGCTCGAACCCGCAGCTTCCGCCTTGACAGGGCGGTGCTCTAACCAATTGAACTACAATCCCAGGGAAATAAGGGATCTAGCATAAATTTAAATTATTTTTTATTCCTCTGTATCAGGTATTTCTCAAGGACAAGGGGGTTATACCATCTCATGGTAGATTGGCGAATTCTTGGGCATTATTGGGCCGAGCTGGATTTGAACCAGCGTAGACATATTGCCAACGAATTTACAGTCCGTCCCCATTAACCACTCGGGCATCGACCCAGGAAGAATCCATTTTAGGCTTATTGGTAATCCATAATCAACTTCCTTTCGTATTACCCTACCCCCAGGGGAAGTCGAATCCCCGCTGCCTCCTTGAAAGAGAGATGTCCTGAACCACTAGAC